TTAGCTCAAAATATATGTATGTCTGTTTTCAAAGCACGAAGAGTAATTGATCAGATTCGTGGACGTTCTTATGAGGAAGCACTCATGATACTAGAACTAATGCCTTATAGGGCATCTTATCCAATCTTAAAATTAGTTTATTCTGCAGCAGCAAATGCTAGTCATAATATGGGTTTGAATGAAGTTGATTTATTTATTAGTAAAGCTGAAGTTAATAGAGGTACTATTGTAAAAAAGTTAAAACCCCGAGCTCGAGGACGTAGTTATCTGATAAAAAAAACCACTTGTCATATAAAGATTTTTTTAAAAGAAAAATATAAGATTTAGATTCCTATTTAGAAAAAAAATGGATGGAAAAAGAATAGAAAAATATGGGACAAAAAATAAATCCACTTGGTTTCAGACTTGGAACAACTCAAAGTCATCATTCTTTTTGGTTCGCAAAACCAAAAAATTTTTCCATGGGTCTACAAGAAGATGAAAGAATACGGAATTGTATTAAGGACTATGTAAAAAAAAATAAGAAAATATCCTCAGGTTTCGAAGGAATTGCTTATATAGTAATTCAAAAAAGAATAGATTTGATTCAGGTCATAATCTATATTGGATTTCCAAATTTATTAATAGAAGGACGAACACGAGGAATCGAAGAATTACAGATGAATGTACAAAAAGAATTTCATTCTTTAAACCGGAGACTCAACATTGCTATCACAAGAATTGAAAAACCTTATGGACAACCTAATATTCTCGCAGAATATATAGCTTTACAATTAAAAAATAGAGTCTCATTTCGAAAGGCAATGAAAAAAGCTATTGAATTAACTGAACAAACCGGTACAAAAGGAATTCAAGTGCAAATTGCAGGACGTATCGACGGAAAAGAGATTGCACGTGTCGAATGGATCAGAGAAGGCAGGGTTCCCCTACAAACAATTCGCGCTAAAATTGATCACTGTTCCCATACAGTTAGAACTATCTATGGAATCTTAGGTATCAAAATTTGGATATTTGTAAACCAAGAATAAGAAAATAAGAATAATGGAACTTTCTTTATCTCACCATTATGTTCATCAATAGAGAAATTTAGAAAATATTTTCTTATTTTTTTCTTAATCAAAGAAAAACGAACAATTAGAATTCTATAAGGTTGAATAAAAATTTGATTTACCTTTTATTTAAATTTTAGTATAATTGCTATGCTCAGTGTGTGACTCGTTAGTTTTTTCTTTAGAATTGAGAATTGAGACTGAAAAGAAAAATAGGCTGACCACACTATAAACTTAATAACTATCAAAACTAAAGAAACTCAAAACTCATAACCAACTTATTGCTTCGTATTGTCGAGATCCCAAGAAACAGTTACTATATGACTGAATAAATCATATAGTTGTAGCAACTGAAATCATTTTCATAAAAAATAAATCTGATTCTGAATTGTGAAAAAAAAAAAGGGATGTGGAAAAAGGAAGGGTGATAGAAAGAGAGAATAAAGATCTAAATGATATTAAATGATATATGATTCCCATATGTATGGTTTATGAAGAATTAACCCATAAAAAAGGCAGTGTTATAAAGCATCAATATTAATATACAATAAAAATAGAATAAAATAATAATATAACGAATCTAATCAATATGGATAATATTGTCTATTATCTATGTAAGTATGTAATTAAGATAGAAAAAGAAAGAATCTAAAGAATAGAAAATAGAGAAAAATTGAATTGAGCTTTGGGTTAAGAAAAACTGAGGAGATTGACTCGGAAACAAATAACAGATTCTGTTGATAGCTCCATTGCAGAGTTCAGGCCTAAGTATTAATAGAGAAGTTATGGGAACGATGGAACCTGTGATTACATAGGATTTTCTTGAAAACGAATCAATCCTAAGGATTCATTGGGTAGGATGGCGGAATGAACCAAGAAAAAATGGATTTCTTCTGAATGGTCATGAATAATTGACCCTACAAATGAAGGAGAAAAGAGTTAATATTCGCCCGCGAAACCTTTCTTTATTTTTATTTTATTTAAAGAATTTCATTTATTGGATGACTATTCGCGTGATTAAATAGAGGTAAAGAAAAAGACTTTAGAGATTTTACTAAAAGAAAGAAGCATTCTTTTTATCTATATATTATATCTATATATAAAAATATATAAAATTATATCTATATATAAATTATATATAAATAAAAATATATAATATAAAAAAACACGCCTAGTTATCTAGTTACCTAGTTATCTAGTTATATATACAGCCTACCTATGTAACAAATTAAATATAAAAAAATTAGTATATTCTTTCTTTTGTCTTTTGATAGAATAAAATACATATTTCTATGTAATATGTAATTTTATTGAATCATTTCATTCGCGAGGAGCTGGATGAGAATAAATTCTCATGTCCGGCTCTGCAGTAGAGATGGAATTCAGAAACAACCATCAACTATAACCCTAAAAGAACCAGATTTCGTAAACAACATAGAGGTAGAATGAAGGGAATATCTTGCCGAGGCAATCATATTTGTTTTGGTAGATACGCTCTTCAGGCACTTGAACCTGCTTGGATCACAGCTAGACAAATAGAAGCAGGGCGAAGAGCAATGACACGATATGCGCGTCGTGGTGGAAAGATATGGGTACGTATTTTTCCCGACAAACCTATTACTGTAAGACCTACAGAAACACGTATGGGTTCGGGCAAAGGATCCCCCGAATATTGGGTATCCGTTGTTAAACCGGGCCGAATAATTTATGAAATGAGTGGAGTATCTGAAGCTGTAGCCAAAGCTGCTATGGAAATAGCTGCATGCAAAATGCCTATACGAACTCAATTTGTTATTTCAGGATAGGTAAACATAAGTAAAAGAAGAAGGGGAGTATTAAGAATAAAAAAACAACTACGGATTTCTTTATCTCTGGACAGACAATATTTCTTTTTTCCATTATCTTGAAATAAGAGATTAAAAAAAAATGATATGATTCAACCTCAGACCCTTTTGAATGTAGCGGATAACAGTGGAGCTCAAAAATTAATGTGTATTCGAATCATAGGAACTGGTAATCACCGATATGCTCATCTTGGCGATGTTATTGTTGCTGTAATCAAAGAAGCAGTGCCCAATATGCCTTTAGAAAGATCAGAAATAATTAGAGCTGTGATTGTACGCACATGTAAAGAACTCAAACGTGACAATGGCATGATAATACGATATGATGACAATGCAGCGGTTATCATTGATCAAGAAGGAAATCCAAAAGGAACTCGAATTTTTGGTGCAATTGCTCGAGAATTGCGACAGTTGAATTTTACTAAAATCGTTTCATTAGCACCCGAAGTCTTATAGATGAAAATAGGATATATCCTATCTATCTATCTATATATAGATAGATAGAATAGAATATTAGAATATCTGAAATAGATCCAATTAATAGATTGTGTGTGTCTCATGTATATATTTGAAATTTCTAATAATTTTTGAGAATCTATAATAATTAAAAAAAAAAAGAATTCAATAAAAAATAAAACAAAAAAGAAGCATGTTGACTATATCAAAATTAGGGGCACCAATAACTATAGTTCGTCATGGGTAGGGACATTATTGCCGATATAATAACTTCTATAAGAAATGCTGACATAGATCAAAAGGGAAGAGTTAAAATAGTATCTACTAATATCACTAAAAACATTGTGAAAATACTTTTACGAGAAGGTTTTATTGAAAACGTTCGAAAACATCAAGAAAGTCAAAAAAATTTTTTGGTTTCAACCTTACGACATAGAAAGACTAGGAAAGGTAAGAAAATAAATTTAAAACGTATCAGCCGACCTGGTCTACGAATATATTCCAACTATCAACAAATTCCTAAGATTTTAGGTGGAATGGGAATTGTAATCCTTTCTACTTCTCGAGGTATAATAACAGATCGAGAAGCTAGATTAGAAAAAATTGGAGGAGAAATTTTGTGTTATATATGGTAATTCTCCTAGGATACCCTAAATTTCTCTCAAACTTACTATTTGTAAAATAGAGAGGAGAAGTGAATTATAGAACTCTTCCTCTATTAGTTAATACTTAAAGGGGGTTCCCTAGAATGAAAGAACAGAAATTGATTCATGAGGGTTTAATTACTGAATCACTACCCAACGGTATGTTCCGAGTTCGATTAGATAATGAAGATCTAATTCTAGGTTATATTTCAGGGAGAATCCGGCGCAGTTTTATACGTATACTACCCGGAGATAGAGTCAAAATCGAAATGAGTCGTTATGATTCAACCAGGGGACGTATAATTTATAGACTTCGCAAAAAAGATTCGAACGATTAGATCATTCTTTTAAACATCCTTTTCGTAGAGATATAATTCAAAGTTCAAAAATGCAATAAACTGATTTTTGTTTTCAAAATTAAAAAAAAAAAAAGAGATTTAGAATGAAAGTAAGGAATGATAAATATGAAGATAAGGGCTTCTGTTCGTAAAATTTGTGAAAAATGTCGCTTGATTCGTAGGCGGGGTCGAATTATAGTTATTTGTTCCAATCCGAGACATAAACAGAGACAGGGGTAAAGAACTTTTTCATTTTTCTTTTGAAAAAAAAATCCATGTACATGTAAAAAGAAATAAGAAAGGATTCGTTTTCATATGAAATGGATATCCTCGTCTCTTTCTGTAGATTTCTGATTCTTTTTTCTTTTATTCTTAATCTAATAAAATATGACAAAACCTATAGCAAAAATTAGTTTACGTAAGAATGCACGTATTGGTTCAAATAAGAATGAACGTAGAATACCAAAAGGAGTTATTCATGTTCAAGCGAGTTTCAATAATACTATTGTAACTATTACAGACGTACGAGGTCGGGTGGTTTCTTGGGCTTCCGCAGGTACTTCTGGATTCAGAGGCACAAGAAAAGGAACACCCTATGCTGCTCAAGCCGCGACATTGAATGCTATTCATACATTAGTTGATCAGGGTATGCAACGAGCAGAAGTTATGATAAAAGGTCCAGGTCTCGGAAGAGATGCGGCATTACGAGCCATTCGTAGAAATGGGATACTATTAAGTTTCGTACGTGATGTAACACCCATGCCGCATAATGGATGTCGCCCCCCTAAAAAAAGACGTGTATAGAAATAAGAATTCAAGAGATTCCAAGAGAAATAAATGATTCAATGATTCTGATCCAATAATTCTAAATAAAAGAAAAATACTAGTATGGTTCGAGAAGACGTAGTAGGATTCACTCGAACACTACAGTGGAAATGTGTTGAATCAAGAGTAGACAGCAAGCGTCTTTATTATGGTCGTTTCGTTCTGTCCCCGCTTATGAAAGGTCAAGCCGATACCATAGGTATTGCCATGCGAAGGGCTTTACTTGGAGAAATAGAAGGAACATGTATCACACGTGCAACATCTGAAAATGTGCTGCATGAATATTCTACGATAGCAGGTATTGAAGAATCAGTACATGAGATTTTACTCAATTTGAAAGAGATTGTATTGAGAAGTAATCTTTATGGAGTTAGGAACGCATCCATTTGCGTCAGGGGTCCCAAATACATAACAGCTCAAGATATCATCTCACCACCTTCTGTAGAAATAGTTGACACGACACAGCATATAGCTAACCTGACAGAACCAATTGATTTGTGTATTGAATTACAAATCAAGAGAGATCGCGGATATCGTATGAAATCCACAAACGACTCTTACGATGGAAGTTATCCTATAGATATTGTATCTATGCCTGTTCGAAATGCGAATCATAGTATTCATTCTTATGGGAATGGGAATGAAAAACAAGAGATACTCTTTATAGAAATATGGACGAATGGAAGTTTAACTCCTAAAGAAGCACTTTATGAAGCTTCTCGTAATTTGATTGATTTATTGATTCCTTTTCTACATGCAGAGGAAGAGGACATGAATTTCAAGGAAAATGAAAACAGATGGAATCTACCCCTTTTTTCCTTTCAAGACAAATTCACTAATCTCAAGAAAAACAAAAAAGAAATTCCATTAACATGTATTTTTATTGACCAATCAGAATTGTCTTCCAGGACCTATAATTGTCTTAAAAGATCCAATATACATACATTATTGGACCTTTTGAGTCACAGTCAAGAAGATCTTATGAAAATGGAATATTTTCGCACAGAAGATGTAAAACAGATATTGAGCACTGTACAGAAGCATTTTGCAATAAATTTACTTAATAAAAAGTGATAATTTTAAATCCATTGGATTCTTTTCATTTTTTCTTTTTTTAGAAAGAAAAAAATAGAAGAAGTTTTGAATCTCCGACACAGTCCATATATTTGCAGAATATATCATAAAAAGATTGATGTATCTAAGGAAGATCCCCTTCTGGATCTTCCTTAGATATCTATGTTGTGGTATTTAACGGTTTAATCAATTTGAAAAAGACCTAAAGTTAAGGATTTCTCAATAGGTAAAGTTGCTCCAATCCCTAACCAAAGAGCTACTGCGGTACCGATCAAAAAGACTGTTGTGGCTACTGGACGACGAAATGGATTTTGGAATTTATTGACATTCTCCAAAAAAGGTACTATCAATAATCCTATTGGTACTGAAACCATTAAAAGAACACCCAATAACTTATTGGGTACTGTGCGAAGTATTTGAAATACGGGAAAGAAGTACCATTCGGGTAATATTTCCAACGGAGTTGCAAACGGATCCGCCGGTTCACCGATCATTGACGGCTCTAGAACTGCTAAGCCCACATTACATGCAATAGTGCCTAGAATTACTACTGGAAAAATATATAAAAGATCATTGGGCCATGCAGGTTCTCCATAATAATTATGTCCCATCCCTTTAGCCAATTTAGCTCTTAATACAGGATCATTCAAATCGGGTTTCTTTGTTATTTGGATAGGTGAATTCTTGTGGATCCATCCCCCAAAGGAACCGGACATGAGAATTTTTTATCATCCGGCTCGAGCAAGAATCAAAAGAATCACAGAAATAGATTCATAGAACATAAATAGGTCCATAGAAAATCTATATTTCATACATATCTACATAGATAATGTAGAATGATTCTATGTAAGAAAAGATTTATAAAATTACATTTCCCCAAGTTTCAACGATTCATTATTCATTGCAAAGAATTAAGTTCTGGCAACAAGGAAATGCTCAATATCCAAGTCGGCTTACAAATTAGATCATAATCAAGTGCTTTTTGGATTGTCTCATGTCTTTTGATTAATATTTATCCCCACAATATCTTGATTGTATTACATACAAAAATACAAAATTTTTACTTGTTACTAATAAAATCTTAGCCCTTGTTCTTCCTTAGATCCCTTATTTAACTCCGATAGTATTATAGATCAGGGTTGATGCAGAGGAAATGAATGCATCTACATACTATAAAAACTTACTAAGATTACTATCCAATGATACTATCAAATTAATTCTAATAAAAATTACTAAAAAAAAAATCAAACAAAGTGAATAAATAGAACATTGGATCATTCCGCATCACTTATTATAGGGATCTTACGGAGCCTTTTCATGCATGACAAGATTCGGGTATGATCATAGAAAATATTCTCCTCAAGCGAACCAGCCTATCCTTATGCTATATAAAGGGATTGACGTGATGTGATGGTTGGATGCGGAGACACATTGGGTTGTGAATTCCAACGTGGCGGATAAAATCATATATCTGCACGGGCCAATCAATAGTTCAAGTCACACACTCCCATAATCCATCCTCTGTTTAGGAAAATATACTTCAACTATTCTATTCGTATCAAATAAAAAATACTTCAGAGTTGAATAGAAGTATCCAAATAACATGCCTTATTTTTAAACAATCCATATTTGTAGCAATGAAAGACTCTTGTCCCTCCCCGATATGATAAATTACAAATATCTATTAGCTATGATCTGCCTTTTCTATAAAGGACCCGAAATACCTTGCTTACGTATCATTGGAAAGTGCATTAACATAAATACGGCAGTAAGAAGAGGTAATACAAAAGTATGTAAACTATAAAAACGAGTTAAAGTGGACTGGCCCACACTAGCACTTCCACGTAATAATTCTACCAAAGGTGATCCTATTATAGGAATAGCTTCAGGCACGCCTGTTACAATTTTTACTGCCCAATAGCCAATTTGGTCCCAAGGCAAAGAATAACCAGTTACGCCAAAAGATGCGGTCAATACAGCCAGAATCACCCCGGTAACCCAAGTTAATTCGCGGGGTTTTTTAAAACCACCCGTAAGATATACACGAAATACGTGCAAGATCATCATTAGAACCATCATACTTGCTGACCATCGATGAACTGATCGAATTAACCAACCAAAGTTGGCCTCAGTCATTATGTATTGAACAGAAGAAAAAGCCTCTGTAACAGTTGGACGATAGTAAAAGGTCATAGCAAAACCCGTAGCTACTTGTACTAAAAAACAGGTAAGCGTAATCCCCCCTAGACAATAAAATATGTTGACATGAGGAGGAACATATTTACTAGTTATATCATCTGCAATCGCTTGAATCTCGAGACGTTCCTCGAACCAATCATATACTTTATTGAGATAGGTAACCCAAGAAAGACTCCCCCTCTGAGAGCCGTATATGAGAATTTCATCTCGTACGGCTCAAGCCAAAACCCACAAATACTAATTTCAACGGATATGAAATATTTTATATAGAGTTTCAAACTTCTTGTGGCTTAACCGCTTGACTCGATTTGACCCAAAGATACGAAGTAAGAAAAATCCGGAATCTCTTCTTTGTGATGATAATGCCAAGAAATAAAATCTCAAGTTGGCTCATCCATCTTTTTTTATGTTAATCGTGACAGGCCTCTTGAATCTTCTCTTCCCTATCTTTTTTTTGATAGGAATTCTCTTGTTGAGACCCTATGAATCAATTGAAACCTCAGATTCATACTAGAACCACGATGATTTAAGAAAACCAAAGCTAAACTCAAAGGGTTTCTGAGTAAAAACCATTTGATCATCACTTCTTCAATGAATGTAATAACTCAACAAAATCTATAGAAAGAGGTTTTTTTCGGAGAAAAAATTGTTTGATTTATAAAAATAAAAGACCTTTTTTATATTTTTTTGAATCCGGTTGCGAGGTCTGAATAATAGGTATGAATCATAGTTCAAATATTTCTTTTCTTGATCTATTCTATATAGTCCGTGCTCCAGAGACTACAATAAATATCTGACGGTAGAATCATCTTGATAGAGATGACAAATCCATTCTTTGTATTATCAATAGGATCAATTATAACAAGTCACACGCTCATATTCCGGAAATGAAATATCGAAACAAATAAATTTCACGATCGAACTACCAGAATGGTCTATAAATCCAAGTCTTAGGTAATCTTAAGTTAAATTCTTAAGTATTTTAATATTTTAAGCATTAAGTAAGTATAAGTAAAATAATCTTTTTTGATTGAAAAACTAGGACTTCCTAGTTTTTATGAACTAATTAATTGAAATTCCATCCAGTAAAACAGATGAATTATAAATTTCTAAAATAATAGATAGAAATATTGCAAATAGAGCCATTGCAACTCCCATAAGTGGTGTAGTCCCCCACCCTGGAGCTACTTTTCCATATTCCGAATTCAATGGTTTCAATAAACTCCCTACGCCAGTTTGTCTTGGCCTAGATCTAGAACTACTCTCAATGGTTTTTGTAGCCATAAATCCTCTTTCATCATGGATTAAAATCTGTTGACTTTGTATACTATTCCGTTGTAGTTGTAAATAAACGACATTATCGTGATCCTTTGTGATCTTGAATTTATCGAAAAAATGGAAACAGCAACCCTAGTCGCCATCTCCATATCCGGTTTACTTGTAAGCTTTACTGGGTATGCCTTATATACCGCTTTTGGGCAACCCTCTCAAAAATTAAGAGATCCCTTCGAAGAACATGGGGACTAGTTGAAGTAATGAGCCCCGATATTCATATTGGGGCTCATTACTTC